GAAAAAGAACAAAAGGCCTTGGACGCGTAATGGATCCTGAAGCACTATTTCTGCATCCCCCTGACCAAACCCTCCCACATTAGGATTGCTTGTTAATGGTTGATCAAGCTTGATTGATTCTCCCTCTGAAACAAGAAGTTCTGGCCCGGGAGGTATAATATCAATCACTTGGCGCCCATCCGACGCATCAACTATGGATATTTCATATCCCCCTTTTTCTTTACGTAGTATTTTTTTTACTATACCTGTTGACGTAGCATTATAAACTGTATTGTTACTCTTGCTACCATCGGGATAGATCTGTCCCCTTCCTCGGTTTCCCCCTACATATATGGGATATTTTAAGAAATGAACATCTTTTTTTGTAGCGGGATCGGGGGAAAGAATGGGAAATACAATTTCACTATATTTCTTACCGGGAACAGGGCCTATCACAAGAATATTTTTTTTATTGGGACGATAACTCTGAAAAGAGAGATTTCCTATCTTTTCTTTCAACTCAGGAGAAATACGGTCGGGTGGCGCTAATTCGAATCCCTCAGGCAAAATAAGAACAGCACCCACATTCAACCCCCCTTTTTTCCCATTAGCAAGAACTTGTTTCAGCTGCATATCATAAGGGATTCGAAGAACTGCTTCAAATACAGTATCGGGAAGCACAGCTTGGGGAACTTCAATATCCACGGGCTTATTAGCTAAATGGCAGTTGGCACATACAATTCGTCCAGTTGCTTCCCGCGGGTTTTCATAACCCTGCTGCGCAAAAATGGGATATGCATTTGAAATAGATGTCCGAGTTATTACGTATATCATGATCGATAAAGAAATCGATCGAATCATCTGTTCCTTTAACCAAGAAAAAGTATTTCTATTTTCCATGTCCAATCGTGGATCCCGGAATTTCTACAATAAATTAGATAGGTAGCTAAGTTAATCTAGTTCCCTATACACAAGTCTGTTGTCATTCTACTGCAACAGTTGTACTGGAATGATGAATACCTTGAGCAGTTAGAAATAGAAAGAATTTTGCTAAAAAGAAAAAAGGCTTTCTTTCTAAAGGAAGAAAAATGCTAATTTTATTAATAATTAGAAAAGCCAATTATGCTTCACTAATTGAATGATAAATGACTACAAGCGAAGGAGATAGACGGTTTAAACAAAAAAACACCCAAAATTTTAAACACGTGTCTAGAATCACAGGAAAACTACAAACAAAAATAGTGAAAATTAGCTCGTTAGGAGCCCATCCAAGATCGTTGTAGACCCAACGAATTAGTAGTTCCCAACCGCGGGTGGAGTGAAATCCAACAAAAAAATCCGTAACTAAAAGAATAAAAAAAGCTTTTATTGAGTCATTTAAGTTATAGAAGAATTCCTGAACCCAAGAATTCAAAATGACAAGTTCCTCTTTACCCAGAAAAAAAGAACCACTTAGAATAGCCAAACAGATTATATTTGTTGAGAAATGCAAAATGATATGGAGATGGTCCTCATTATCTATTTTGGCCAATTGTATTAGTTCCTTGTGTATTCCTATAGGAGGTTTTTGTACATGTGTCTTCGGTTTCTCTTTTATCATCTCGTCCAAGAGAAAAAGCTCTTCTAATTCTATGAATCCTTCTAGAATCCTTTTCTCTTGAATATCCGTTAAGAGAGTTTCAGGTTGCCTGGTATTCCACCAATTCTTAATCCAAAGTTCCAGACATTTGTTAAAAGAGAAAGAGACTCCCCAGGGCAAAAGTACGATAAATACAAGATATAGGAAAGAAGGCAATGCTTTCTTTTTTTTCATTTTTTTTTTGATCTGTACTGTAAATTGAGTTGTTAATGAATCCGCTTCATTCGCTGACTCTATATAATATTTCTTTTTTTTTTTGAAGCAAAAATTCTATAACAAGGTTTGAGACCTTGTGTTTGTATCTATTTCTCTTTTTGTATACTAGGGGAATTTCATTGTATTGGGTTCTTTCTTAGATCTAAATGGAGTGGAATAGAGAAATAGAATAAAAAAAAGCCCTTTCTTTCATATGAAAAGGGAAGAATATTAGGCCATATATCTCACTTGGACAAAACAAATTAGAAGCAATTTTCTCTTATCCTTGCTTGTTCCTTCCTTTAGATAAATACTCAAAATACCTTTACAATTTAATTTAAATTAAAAAATTGCAATTGGTACTCAAAATACTTCAATTGGTACGCGCAAGAAATAGGCCAATTCGGCAGCTTTTTGTTCAATTTCTCGTGGAGTAAAAAACTTCTCATCAGTACGAGTCAAGGGAATGACCCCCTGGCCACGTATTTCCATATAAAGGATACGACGAGGATAAAGCCCCTCTTTAACCTGAATTCTAATTGATTGGATATCCCGCACAAGGAATCGAAGGAAGATGCGACGTTTTATTCCAGGGAATCCCCAACGAAAAATGGACACTATTCCCTCTTTTCTATCAAATCGGTCATAACCACTGCCTACATTCCACAAAATAGTGCACCACAAATAGGAGCTAATGAATAGGCCCGCGATTCCGTAGAAAGACATCACGACCCCCTGTGGAAAAAAAAGAATTTGTTGAGACGGAAGTACGGATATCATATTCTTACCAAGATAACTGGAAGCCCCAACCGCTAAGAATCCTAATGAACCTAGAAAAAGAATACAGGCCCAGAAAAAATTACCTCTTTTTCGAGAACCTTTTAGAAGTTCTATCCATATGTGTTCTGATCGCCAATTCATATTAGATATACTAAATCCAGCAGCGGTTAATTGAAATTGAGAGAATAAGCTAAATGATTTTGACTTTACTTTTTTTGATTTTTGATTCTGAAATCGCCTTCAGCAGCTAGTACTCCTGTGAAATAATTGGTTAGATACATTGACTTTCTATTCAAAAAAATTCCTTGATCCACTTAAAAAAACTCGCTATACTCGGCTACGCATATGTATGCATTTATGCTCATAGCCTATATCTGCATTTTTTCATTTGTGTGTAGAAAGAGCTACATACCCTATCATATTAATATATTACTTACACTAAAAAATATTTGTATTATGATCCTGGAAATACATTAAGCAAATTGGGCCCCGTCGGTTCTAGACAATTTTGTTTTTCTGCACATAAAGAAATAAAGAAGCCATTGCAATTGCCGGAAATACTAAGCCTACTAAAGGCACGAAAATAGAGGGTAAGTTTAAATCTGTCATAGAATAGGTGTCTCAATTCCAATTTACTATTTCTATCTATTCAAAATATATCTTAAGATTCTTATGATATAATTAAGTATATCTATTATAAGGAATATTGACTATTGTATTTTTTAGTTTGCAAAAAAAAGATTTTTTATAGATAAATAATACTAACTAAAGTATTCTATAAAAGTATTCTATATCTCTAAAAAAATGAATGGAATGGATAATTTGATTTTTCTTTTTCCATTTTAATGGCCTTTCTATCTTTCTAATCGAACTTGAAATTCGATTCAAAAGAAAGCAATTGTGAAAATGAAAAATACCTCTTTCAGAATACCCTTTAATTTAAATTTTGAAAGTAGAAGTGGAATACAATATCCGGTTGAAGGGTAATGATCATACGTCTGTAATGCATTGTATGTCCCAGAATAGGTCCCATTCTTCTACCCTTTCCGGGTAGTCGATGGCTATTCACAGCTACTACCTTAACACCAAAGAAGAGCTCGACCCAATGCTTTATTTCTGTCTTAGTGGGTCCCAATTCGAGATTATTAGAAGTATATTGATTCTTTCCCAATAAATGAAGACTCTTTTCTGCAAATACTGCGTATTTGGTTCCAGTATCGTATGATAATACTCTATTTTGATTTGTATTTGTTTATTGTATTATACCTTTCTGTATTCTAGATATATAGAATAGAAGAATCTCGATTTGTCAAGTCTCATGATCGTATAAAGATATATTTAAATTTGGCTCGATCTTTTATTTTAAAAGATCGAGCCAAATTTAATTGCAATCAATTCGAAGAATAAAGAAGAATTACTGCATTTCGTAACTAAGTTTTTCTCTTTCTATTTTTTTGAGCTTCTTTTTTATTTAGACCTTCTTTATATCTAGTTTTATCTACTTAATCGATGGTATCTACCGGCTTGAAGTCGAATGTGATCGCTTTCCATACTTCACAAGCTGCGGCTAGTTCAGGACTCCATTTGCAAGCTGCTCGGATAATTTCATTACCTTCACGAGCAAGATCGCGCCCTTCGTTACGAGCTTGTACACAGGCTTCTAAAGCCACCCGATTAGCTGCTGCACCTGGTGCATTCCCCCAAGGATGTCCTAAAGTTCCTCCACCAAATTGTAATACGGAATCGTCTCCAAAGATTTCGGTCAGAGCTGGCATATGCCAAACATGAATACCCCCTGAAGCCACCGGTATAACACCTGGCATGGATACCCAGTCCTGCGTGAAAAAGATACCGCGAGAACGATCTTTTTCAATATAATCATCGCGCAATAAATCAACAAAACCTAAAGTCATTTCACGTTCCCCTTCTAACTTACCTACTACTGTACCGGAGTGGATATGATCTCCCCCAGACATACGCAATGCTTTAGCTAATACACGGAAATGCATACCATGATTTTTCTGTCTATCAATAACTGCATGCATTGCTCGGTGAATGTGAAGAAGTAGGCCGTTGTCGCGGCAATAATGAGCCAAACTAGTATTTGCGGTGAATCCTCCAGTTATGTAGTCATGCATTATAATAGGAACCCCTAATTCCCTCGCAAATACAGCTCTCTTAATCATTTCTTCGCATGTACCTGCAGTCGCATTCAAGTAATGCCCCTTGATTTCGCCGGTTTCAGCTTGTGCTTTATAAATTGCTTCGGCAACAAAGACAAAACGGTCTCTCCAGCGCATAAATGGTTGTGAGTTTACGTTTTCATCATCTTTGGTAAAATCAAGTCCACCGCGTAGACACTCATAACACGCTCTACCGTAATTTTTTGCGGATAATCCCAATTTTGGTTTAATAGTACATCCCAATAAAGGACGACCATACTTATTCAACTTATCCCTTTCAACTTGGATACCATGAGGCGGACCTTGGAAAGTTTTTGAATAAGCAGGAGGAATTCGTAGATCCTCCAAACGTAGAGCACGTAGGGCTTTGAAACCAAATACGTTACCCACAATGGAAGTAAACATGTTAGTAACAGAACCCTCTTCAAATAGATCTAATGGATAAGCTATATAACAGATATATTGACTGTCTTCCCCAGGAACGGGTTCGATGTGATAGCATCGTCCTTTGTAACGATCAAGACTGGTAAGTCCATCAGTCCAAACAGTTGTCCATGTACCAGTAGAAGATTCCGCAGCTACTGCAGCCCCTGCTTCTTCAGCCGGAACCCCGGGCTGAGGAGTTACTCGGAATGCTGCCAAGATATCAGTATCCTTGGTTTCGTATTCCGGGGTGTAGTAAGTCAATTTATAATCTTTAACACCAGCTTGAAATCCAACACCTGCTTTAGTTTCTGTTTGTGGTGACATAAGTCCCTCCCTACAACTCATTAATTAAAAATTCTCACAACGACAGGGTCTACTCGATATGGACTAAGCGTAAATGAAACCTTTGCAAAAATCTTAAAAAAATATTCAATTAATATCAACTCATTAAATAAAAAAGGGAGTATGCTTAAGTTAATGAATATGTTTCATTCATATTCATATATAATGCGTACACCCTGTGTACGTTCTATCCTATAGGAATTCTACTATAGGAATTCGATAGGAATTGAGTTGTTGTTATGGTAAGTTAACATGGTTCATTATTAAACCATAGATTTGATTCACCAAATCCATCATTATTGTATACTCTTTGATAGATATAGCGCAACCCAAACTAATCCCTTAATCCTTATTTTACAATTTTCTAAGTTCTTATCTTAATAGGCCCCTTTCTTATTTTGAATCTAAATACTAAAATACTAAGAAAATTCTCTGTTGACAGCAATCTATGCTTCACAGTAGTATATATTTTGTATATCGAAGTCCTAGACAGGAAAGTAGAGGAGGCAAAGATCCTTGCCAAAAGGAAAAATGTCTATCAAAAAAAAAGATTGATTGAACTTTCCACCGGACTCATTCCATGAGTAAACGAGTGAATGGGATTCGCTTAGGCAACGAAATCAAGTGCTAGTCCCCTTTTCTTTTTTATTGAATTAACTAATTCATTTTCATTTCCTTTTAACTTTTTGATTTTTGGATATTTTTTTTATTTGATTTGGCATTATTCAACAAGAAAAAAAAAGAAAAATTTCGACAAATTCCTTTTTTTATAATTATGTGATAATTATGAGAACCAATTCTACTACTTCGCGTCCCGGGGTTTCCACAATTGAAGAAAAAAATGCAGGGCGTATTGATCAAATTATTGGACCCGTGCTGGATATCACTTTTCCCCCGGGCAAGTTGCCTTATATTTATAACGCTTTGATAGTCAAGAGTGGGGACACTGCCGAGAAGCAAATTAATGTGACTTGTGAGGTACAACAATTATTAGGAAATAATCGAGTTAGAGCTGTAGCTATGAGTGCTACAGATGGGTTGATGAGAGGGATGGAAGTGATTGACACAGGAGCTCCTCTTAGTGTTCCGGTCGGTGGAGCTACTCTCGGACGAATTTTTAACGTTCTTGGGGAACCTATTGATAATTTGGGTCCTGTAGATACTAGTGCAACATTCCCTATTCATAGATCCGCGCCTGCCTTTATTGAGTTAGATACGAAATTATCTATCTTTGAAACAGGTATTAAGGTGGTCGATCTTTTAGCTCCTTATCGGCGTGGAGGGAAAATTGGACTATTTGGGGGGGCTGGAGTAGGTAAAACAGTACTCATCATGGAATTAATCAATAACATTGCTAAAGCCCATGGAGGGGTATCCGTATTTGGCGGAGTAGGGGAACGGACTCGTGAAGGAAATGATCTTTATATGGAAATGAAGGAATCTGGAGTAATTAATGAAAAAAATATCGAGGAATCAAAGGTAGCTCTAGTCTATGGACAAATGAATGAACCACCCGGAGCTCGTATGAGAGTTGGTTTAACTGCCCTAACTATGGCAGAATATTTCCGAGATGTTAATAAGCAAGACGTGCTTTTATTCATCGATAATATCTTTCGTTTTGTTCAAGCAGGATCGGAAGTATCCGCCTTATTAGGGAGAATGCCCTCTGCAGTGGGTTATCAACCTACCCTTAGTACAGAAATGGGTTCTTTACAAGAAAGAATTACTTCTACCAACAAGGGATCGATAACTTCGATTCAAGCTGTTTATGTACCTGCGGACGATTTGACCGACCCTGCTCCTGCCACAACATTTGCACATTTGGACGCTACTACCGTACTTTCCAGAGGATTAGCTTCCAAGGGTATTTATCCCGCAGTAGATCCTTTAGATTCAACCTCAACTATGTTACAGCCTCGGATCGTCGGCAAGGACCATTATGAAACTGCGCAAAGAGTTAAAGAAACTTTACAGCGTTACAAGGAACTTCAGGACATTATTGCAATTCTTGGGTTGGATGAATTATCGGAGGAGGATCGTTTAACTGTAGCAAGAGCACGAAAAATCGAGCGGTTCTTATCACAACCGTTCTTTGTTGCAGAAGTTTTTACCGGTTCTCCAGGAAAGTATGTTAGTCTTGCAGAAACAATTAGGGGGTTTCAACTAATCCTTTCTGGAGAATTAGATGGCCTACCCGAACAGGCTTTTTATTTGGTGGGGAACATCGATGAAGCTAGCACGAAAGCTATAAACTTAGAAGAGGAGAACAAATTGAAGAAATGAAATTAAATCTTTATGTACTGACTCCTAAACGAATTATTTTGGATTGTGAAGTGAAAGAAATCATTTTATCTACTAATAGCGGCCAAATTGGTGTATTACCAAACCACGCCCCCATTAACACAGCTGTAGATATGGGTCCTTTGAGAATACGTCTTCTCAACGACCAATGGTTAACGGCGGTTCTGTGGAGTGGTTTTGCGAGAATAGTTAATAATGAGATCATCATTTTAGGAAATGATGGGGAACTGGGTAGTGACATTGATCCAGAAGAAGCTCAACAGGCACTTGAAATAGCTGAAGCTAACTTAAGTAAAGCTGAGGGTACGAAAGAATTGGTTGAAGCAAAGCTAGCTCTCAAACGGGCTAGGATACGAGTCGAGGCTATCAATTGGATTCCCCCATCCAATTGAAGACAATCCAAAGGTTTCGTTGATACAAAGAAAAAGGAAAGAAGGGTAGAAAAAGTTATTAGATAGCGAAGCGAAGTAAGTCCAATGCTATCTAGTAATTTTTCTACCTACCTACCTACCTACCTACTATTGGATTTGAACCAATGACTCCCGCCGTATGAAAGCAGTACTCTAACCACTGAGTTAAGTAGGCAAGTTATCATCACAAAAGAAGCCGCATTACTTCGATCGATTATAGATCGAATCCTTTTTATAAGCAATACCGCTCCATTATTAGTATAGTATCATTATTGGTATGGTATATAGTAAATAGATCAAAGGGATATCCTATGGCATTACAGAATATTCATCTTGACAAGAAATTATCTATATGTTAAGATATCTCTGACAAGGGCTATAGCTCAGTTCGGTAGAGCAACTCGCTTACACGTGCGCCAATGCTTTTCAAGGGAATTTATTATGCAATGAACATAATTGACCTTATTGCAAAATCAATGTCTTACTTCATGGATTCGAGAGAATAGGAGAACAGTAGCCTGACAAACAGTCGGTTCAGTCCGATTCGGGTGCCAATTCTGGTGCCTAATCAAATAGAACCCCTATTGATTTGCTAGTTGATAAGGTAAATATCCAGCCCACTCAATGCTAGGCATAATGAGGATAAGGGCCTCCAAAAAACTTCTTTTCGTTCTATGAACTTTAAGGTGTATGAAGTCTCATAGTCAACTCTTGCAGCGGAACGATAGAGACTCCATTTCACTTAGGTTGATTTAATTTAGGCCGGAGGCAGACCTAAGTCAAGGTAATCCTCCTTTGAAACACTTTGGTATTGCTCCTAGATAGATCATAATACAAATAAATCAATCAGAGCACAGGGAGCCATCTTATTATCTTTCCGTAAAGAAAAACTATGGCGGATTAACTGATCTTTACATCAGTTGATGAAAGAGCCCAATGCAGAAAAATGCATGTTGGGTCTTTGAAACAGCTCGAATCATTTTGATAATAATTCGTTTGATCTGTTTTACCGAGAAGGTCTACGGTTCGAATCCGTATAGCCCTACTAATATAATATATATGTCTTTTTTTTAGATTTTAGGATGGATATCCTATGTTTTCTTTAGGAAAGTTTTCTTTTCCTTATTTAGTATAGTTTTCTTTTTCTTATTAGTACTTGTTTATAGACTCGACGGTCGCTTGCGCCCTAGAATAGAGATAAAAGCATTACCATAGGCTCATTTATCGAAAATCATAGAGACAGGAAAGGAAAAAAGAATTTCGATCAAATCAATAGAAGGAAAGATCCCTTATCTGATTTGAATTCCATCCTTCTTCAAATAAAATAGGATATGCCCTAGACTTTCCTATAATGACTGCAACGATTTTCTCCTTTTTGCGAATTCCTATTTTGTTTGAAGTATATTACTATAATATACATTATGTAAAAATATACATTATCTAAATAGATCTACTTTAAATAGAAAAAATCAAAAGAAAAAAAAAAGAAAGAGTAAAAAATAAAACTGGATATTCTGTTTTATAATTCTGAAATAGAGTTCTTTTTTTTTTTAGTATTATTCCTCATTAGGCTGCATACATTAGTAATCCTATTTTAATTAGGTTCTAATCTAATTAGTAGTAAGTATTTTCTTTTTTATTTAATAGTCATAGAATGGAGATCCAAAGTGGGGATTCCATTGGATGAATCCTTAAGGAAGACATGGCACAAAAGAAACAAAAGCTAAAGTAAATGCTCTTTGGTTTGAAGAAAAGAGATTCTTGTTTCACCGAGGAAAAGAGAGATGTTCTGGATAAATTGACAATGCCAACTGAATTGACTAATTTCAGTTCTGCCTATTCCACATTAATGGGAGTACATTTATGTTCCTGCTTCACGAATATGATATTTTTTGGACATTTCTAATAATAGCAAGCCTTATTCCTATTTTGGTATTTTGGATTTCAGGGCTTTTAGCCCCGATTAATGAAGGACCAGAGAAGCTTTCTAGTTATGAATCGGGTATAGAACCTATGGGGGGTGCTTGGTTACAATTCCGAATACGCTATTACATGTTTGCGCTAGTTTTTGTTGTTTTTGATGTGGAAACGGTCTTTCTCTACCCTTGGGCAATGAGTTTTGACGTATTGGGTGTATCCGTTTTTATTGAAGCTTTCATTTTCGTGCTTATCCTAGTTGTTGGTTTAGTTTATGCATGGCGAAAAGGAGCTTTGGAATGGTCTTAACTGAATATTCAGACAAAAAAAAAAAAGAAGGAAAAGATTCCATTGAGACAGTCATGAGTTTGATTGAGTTTCCGCTACTTGACCAAACAAGTTCCAATTCCGTTATTTCAACTACACCAAATGATCTTTCGAATTGGTCAAGACTCTCCAGTTTATGGCCCCTTCTATATGGTACCAGTTGTTGTTTCATTGAATTTGCTGCATTAATAGGTTCACGATTCGACTTTGATCGTTATGGATTGGTACCAAGATCAAGTCCTAGGCAAGCGGACCTAATTTTAACAGCTGGTACGGTAACAATGAAAATGGCTCCCTCTTTAGTGCGATTATATGAGCAAATGCCTGAACCAAAATACGTCATTGCTATGGGAGCCTGTACTATTACAGGGGGAATGTTCAGTACGGATTCCTATAGTACTGTTCGAGGGGTTGATAAGTTAATTCCCGTGGATGTCTACTTGCCGGGTTGCCCACCTAAACCAGAGGCTGTTATAGACGCCCTAACAAAACTTCGTAAGAAGATATCGCGAGAAATTGTTGAGGATCGAACTCTATGTCAAAGTCAAAAGAAAAATCGATGTTTTACTACCAGTCACAAACTTTATGTTCGGCGCAGTACTCATACCGGAACTTACGAACAAGAATTGCTCTATCAATCACCATCTACTTTAGATATATCTTCTGAAACTATTTTCAAATCCAAAAGTCCAGTATCTTCCTCCAAATTAGTGAATTAAGAGGGGTTCTTTTGTGCAGAAAAAGAAAGAGCAGTGCAATCTTTCAAACTTACATTTGAAATGTGAAATATTTATACAAAGGGGGGGGAGAGATCAAGACAATGCAGCAGGGGTGGTTATCTAATTGGCTAGTCAAACATGAGGTGGTTCATAGATCTTTGGGCTTCGATCACCGAGGAATAGAGACTTTACAAATAAAAGCAGGGGATTGGGATTCCATTGCTGTCATTTTATATGTATATGGTTACAATTATTTACGTTCCCAATGTGCTTATGACGTAGCACCCGGTGGATCTTTAGCTAGCGTGTATCATCTTACGAGAATACAGTATGGTATAGATAACCCAGAAGAAGTATGCATAAAAGTCTTTACCCAAAAGGATAATCCTAGAATTCCGTCTGTCTTCTGGGTTTGGAGAAGTGCCGATTTTCAAGAACGCGAATCTTATGATATGGTGGGAATTTCTTATGATAATCATCCGCGCCTTAAACGTATCTTAATGCCTGAAAGTTGGATAGGCTGGCCCTTACGTAAGGACTATATAACCCCTAATTTCTATGAAATACAAGATGCTCATTGAATGATAATAAATTCATGCTCACTTATACAACACAACTCTAGATTTTATTCAAGTCACGGAATATTTTGCTATTCTGTTCCTAGACGAAACGAAATACCTATTATATTCTAATTACTTCCTATTATACAAAAAGGTCCAGATAGACTCATCAAAAAAGGGCTTCATTTCGATTTTCCAATAAAGAAGTTCTTACCACGAACTTTGTACCGCGCACATTAGTTGTTATTTAGAACAACTAGGAAAGTAAGTATCAAGAAAAAAAAATATTCTTCGGAATAGGGGAATACAAAATTAATAAGAAATGCAAAAATGAAGCGACGCAAAGAGCACCTAATTTCACCTCCTTCTATACTATAAAAAAAAAGAACCAGAGATTTTAACCCTTTTAAAAATTTAAAAAGAAGTGTTTAGAGATTTATCTACTTAGTGTATACTATCTAGATTATTAATGAATATGTACCCCAATACATCTCGAGGTATTTGTATCAATATCTATTCGGTAGATCCTTTTTTTCTGTGCCAGGAACCAGATTTGAACTGGTGACACGAGGATTTTCAGTCCTCTGCTCTACCAACTGAGCTATCCTGACCCTTTCTTGTGCATCATCCTAGTAGAGTATTTGCATCTATGTCAATTAAAGAGACTAAAAAATCAATAAAGTATTCCATTCCTAATTTGGAAATGGGGGGGGGGTAGTCCTATGCATTGTGAATGGCTTACTTAATAATACTTATAAATTGAATTAATAATTGAGATTTTTTGCGTATACTCTAATAAAAAAGAAATCTATTTAATGAATAGCATAAGATCTATTGAGTTCTCTTTGCACTCCTTTGTGAAAGAGTAGAATGAGAAAGCAAGCTAATGAATCTTGTCTTGAACCATTGATAAAAGAGAAAAGAGGATAAATACTATGGTTAGGGAATAAAGGAGGGTTTGGGGATAGAGGGACTTGAACCCTCACGACTTATAAAGTCGACGGATTTTCCTTTTACTAGAAATTTCATTGTTGTCAGTATTGACATGTAGAATGGGACTCTCTCTTTATCCTCGTCCGATTAATCCTATTTTTAAAAGATCTCAAAAACAATGAATTGAAGGGTTTGATTACTCAATATTCGAGTGGAATAGATTCACAATAATTCTAAAAAAATTCAGAATTTTCTATTTCATAATCATTCCTAATTTCATTCTAAAAAATAAATAAAGAACCTATATTATGGTATGGGTTCTGTGATTAATCGTTTGCTATGTCAGTATCTATACGTGTGTATTAGATGTATAAAGCCCTTCTTTCTCTAATTTAGTAATTTAGAGGTAGAGGGAGTTTCACTACCAACACAACGTAATTACACCTCGATTCGTTAGAACAGCTTCCATTGAGTCTCTGCACCTATCCTTTTCCTTTGGGTTCTGGTTTGAGAACCACTTGTTTTTCAAAAAAGGGATTTGGCTCAGGATTGCCCATTTTTCATTCCAGGGTTTCTCTGAATTTGGAAGTTACCACTTAGCAGGTTTCCATACCAAGGCTCAATACAATCAAGTCCGTAGCGTCTACCGATTTCGCCATATCCCCATTGTCTCCTTTTTTTCTTTGAAACCTGGATTCCTTGTGTAATTTTCTACATCTCTTAGTTTTTTTTTGAATCATTGAATTCATTATTCGACGTAGTCTAACAGCTCGTCTCTATTCAAGAGACCCCGCTTATTGCAATTTAGAATTGAATTGATTCTACCGTTGATATATTTGCAATTCAATCGGAATCAATATATCCAAAAGTTTTTCTCTCCCCCACCCCTTCTCTTTCTTTTTTTATAATATTCAAAATCATACTATAACGCTTGATATTCATTCTTTTTTTTTCTAATCAGAATTCTAAATTTCATTTGTTATGATTCTATCTTTTCCTTAGTGAAATATTAATCCTTAAATTATTAACAAATAAAAAAACAAAATATTTCAAAAAATGTAAAAATGTATATAATGCTTGAATGAAAATGCCAAGAGATTCGCATTTTCTCTTTATTATTCATATAGATTATTCTTTTCTATCTATTAGATTTTTCGTCCGAGCCATATCAAATTGAAAATATCTGAAATCCAATTTAATATAGAAATTGGAATAGATTCTATTAGAAAAAGGGATTTGGGAGTTATAGAAATAAAAAGAAAGTTCAATAAATTCTATAATCCTAGTAAATTCTATAATCCTATTTAAGAATATCATTTAGTTAAGCATATCAAGCTAACTTTATCTTTATGAAATTCTAGTATTTTTTTCTAAATAGGATTTCCAATTTAGAACTAGTTAATAACTAAGATTAATAATGAGGATCTGCCATTTTACAGATTTTCTATATATATTTCTATTTGTTACACTATTTCTGTTATGTAAGCCCACTTAGCTCAGAGGTTAGAGCATCGCATTTGTAATGCGAGGGTCATCGGTTCAAATCCGATAGTCGGCTTTTTTCTCTATTGATATTCCATGAACAAGAATCTCTTTTTTTCTCCGAATTAAATGGGGAATCCAGAGTCCATTACGTTGTTCTACCTTCAAATTTTGCTAGATACAAAACAATAAAATAAATAATATATATACAAAAAATCCAGATGTTGATGAAATTCCATTTTTTGTGGTTCTTTAGTAGATTTTACTCTGTTTATCCTTTAATTTAATTCAGTTTTAATTTCGATGTATTCTGTAATGTAAATACAATGAAATTTATTGTGTAAAATGTAATTTCAATAAAAAAAGGAGTCGTCATGTCCCGTTATAGAGGACCTCGTTTAAAAAAAATACGCCGTCTGGGAGCTTTACCAGGACTCACTAGAAAAACGCCTAAATCCGGAAGTAATCTGAAAAAGAAATTCCATTCTGGGAAAAAAGAGCAATATCGTATTCGTCTTCAAGAAAAACAGAAATTACGTTTTCATTATGGTCTGACAGAACGACAATTACTTAGATATGTACATATCGCCGGAAAAGCTAAAAAGTCAACAGGTCAAGTTTTACTACAATTACTTGAAATGCGTTTGGATAATATTGTTTTTCGATTGGGTATGGCTTCAACCATTCCTGGGGCCCGGCAATTAGTTAATCATAGACATATTTTAGTTAATGGTCGTATAGTTGATATACCAAGTTTTCGTTGCAAACCCCGAGATATTATTACTACGAAGGATAACCAAAGATCAAAACGTCTGGTTCAAAATTCTATTGCTTCATTCGATCCGGGCAAATTGCCAAAGCATTTGACGGTTGATACATTGCAATATAAAGGACTAGTACAAAAAATCCTAGATAGAAAGTGGGTCGGTCTGAAAATAAATGAGTTATTAGTTGTAGAATATTACTCTCGTCAGACTTGAGCTTAACGCAAAAGGAAAGGTTCATAGAATTTTTTTTCCCTTCCCCTTTCCCCGAACTAAATCGACCTAAGACTCTTAATTCGTATTTTTCCATTCATTCACCTAGCAGAAATAGATTAACCTTAGGATCTTTTTTCTTTTTTGTTATATTTTACATAGAAAAGTAATTTGCTTTAGAGAATTCTATTAAATAAAGGTATTATTGCTCAAATAAATTGTTATTTGATTTGATACATTGTGATCGGTAACGTTGATGAATTAAGAGAAACGGAAAGAGAGGGATTCGAACCCTCGGTAAACAAAAGTCTACATAGCAGTTCCAATGCTACGCCTTGAACCGCTCGGCCATCTCTCCTACATAACTTATTATGGAAAATAAACTGAGTGAATAGCGAGTTTTTGTATTCCTGCAGTACAGGTACAGCCACAACCCTTCGGGGATTCCATGGCTCTATTGGAAAAATTCTTTTTTTATCTAAGTGTAAGGATCCTTTATTTATTTATTTTTTACTAGGAATTCTGCTCCCTCAAAAGTTTTTCTTTGGGGAAAACCCAAATAAAAAGAGAATAGAAGAATTCCATAAGAAAATAAAGGAACCAAGGAACCCTAGAATTCTGTTTGCATAAGGTATGTTACGCCATACAATCTAAATATAAAAAAGGTATGGGATAATTAATGACTTTGAAAACGCGAAATAGCTGATGACAGAAGTTGTTGTTGAGAAATAGGAAAGTGGAATGAAATCCAATCTTAGTCAAATATTTCATATCTCTTCTTGTCCACACAGAAGGAAAAGTAGACAATTTGAGCTGAGTGGAAAATCCATACCTCTCTTATCCATTTAGAGCATATGGAGCGATTAATAAGTTTTTATGTTATTTTGTGATAGAATGAAAAGAATTCTATATAGAATGGATTGGGAATTATGCCTAGATCCCGTATAAATGGAAATTTCATTGATAAGACCTCCTCGATTGTAGCCAATATTTTATTGCAAATAATTCCGACAACTTCAGGGGAAAAAAGGGCATTTACTTATTATAGAGATGGTGCGATTTGACTCTTTTTTTTTTGTTTTTTTTTAGCCCTACCTACATCTCAGTCTTACGAGAAAAAGAAGGGGTTCGCATAGAGAGAACAAAATTAGTAAAGGAAGCCCACGCTTGGGGAAGGTGAGGTGAACTAACAATTCCTTCTGTCGTGTATCCTCGATTGATGTGGCCTTAAATGCTTCAATTGTAGATTTGAGTATTGAGCGAAAGGTTACACCTACAGGATAGGTTCTGTATTACAGGCTAATCCTACTCTACTAGGACCAATAGGCAGCATAGGGGAGAAAAGCACTACACCTCGAAATAGGAATCAACAAGAGAAAAACTTTGTTAGAAATTAACCCTTTCCTGATCGGTATCAGGATTGGGAAGAATGGTTGGGATAGCAAACAACCATCGGGTTTGTACGTTGGATACCCTTATAACCATCAAAGGTCGTTGAAGTGGCTAATTCCTCTAAATAGGAGGCGTTGAGAACAAAGAAATTCCTGGAGCTATCGTTTTCCTCTAGCATTAATAGAATTCATTGGTGTTAAGAAAAACCTCTTGGGGGAAGGTTGGCTAGAGATTTCTTGGAAAAATACCAGCCCCTTTCGGTCCATAATGAGATGGGACTAATTCTATTTTCATTCTATAGATTTTTTGCTTAGTACTATGTACAGAAGGGAGGAGCCGTATGAGATGAAAACCTCATGTACGGTTTTGGAACGGAGATTTTTTGAATAGAATGAACGACCGTAACGGATGTTGGCTCAATCCGAAGGAAATTATGCGGAAGCTTTGCAGAATTATTATGAAGCTACGCGACTAGAAATTGATCCCTATGATCGAAGTTATATACTATATAACATCGGCCTTATACACACAAGCAATGGAGAGCATACAAAGGCTTTGGAATATTATTTCCGGGCGCTAGAACGAAACCCCTTCTTACCGCAAGCTTTTAATAATATGGCCGTGATCTGTCATTACGTGCGACTATCTCCACTATAGAAAGAAAGAAGAAAAAAAGATGAAATTTTTTAGTATTTACTAGAAAAGGGCTTTCTACATAGGGATCGTCAAAACAATGATTTTGCCCTATCAGCTGTAGGAAGGAAGAACACTTCACGAGAATCAAAATAAGAAGAAAGTCGAGCCTATACTACTATTCTATGGATAAATTCTCAAATTGATAGAGAAAGCACCGTAAAGATCAATTAGTGAGCGACTGGGTCGATACAACTAAAAAAAAACTGCTTAATTATACCATGAGATGGGGCAAAATTTAGGAATCTGCTTATGTAATAGAGCCGATCCACTAAAGGATTAAGCAGCGGTGTAGTATCAGATCCCAAAGATAGTAAGTTCTTTTTTCTTTCTTATGGGAAAAAGTCTTTTTCAAGGATTCTATAGAAATTTCATATATGAAAGACACGAAACCGAGATAGTTACCTTTCAGAAAATTCGAACGAAGAATATAGGTCTATGTATGCTTCATTCTTCTGAAGGTGGGAGAAAAGATCAGACTGATTATTGATCAAAATTAGGGTTTGAAACTTAGGTAATTAACTTCTTCTGCTTAACCCAAGAAGAAATTGGATCGATTTTTGAGAAATCGAATTCAGTTAAGATAGGGGAAATTAAGATAGCAATTGTCTGAGCCGTATGAGGTAGGAAACTCTCAAGTACGGTTCTAGGGGAAGGAACTGCCTATTCCGACCGAGGAGAACAGGCCATTCTACAGGGCGATTCGGAAATTGCAGAAGCTTGGTTTGATCAAGCTGCTGAGTATTGGAAACAAGCTATAGCGCTTACTCCGGGAAATTATATTGAAGCACAGAACTGGTTGAAGATTACGAAGCGCTTTGAATTTGAATAAGACCACTCTTCATTTTTCTAAAATGGGCGGTTTGGTTGTTGATCCATTAATCAAATAATTTTAGTAGGAAGATCAAATCAAGAATTTCATTATATCCCTTTCTTCTACCTTCGATTTTATATCATTTCGATTTTATATCATATTTCATAAGGATAAACAATAGGGATACAGAGGTAATAAAGTAAATAAAATAAAAGGGGACAATCTAAATATTCTTACCTAAAGGACGATTTTTTTAATAATTCTAATAAGTTTCTTGGAATCGAATAAAAATATTTATATTATGCTCACTCAAGGAAAGTAGATGTAGGGCTTATACCCTAAAAAAAAAAAACACTAGCTTCTTAAATTAAAACGTAACAAAAAAAGATTTTTTTTTACGTCGGGAAATAATTTTCCAGGGTAACCTATGTCCGTTAGGCACCTAATCCTTATGTCATAATAGATCCGAACACTTGCCTCGGATTGACTTCAATATATAATTGCTCCAGTGAATAACTAAAAAAAAAAAAAAAATAGAAGGGCGGTAGATAGTAAAGAAAAGGACTAATCATAATATCTATCCTTCAAAGATTCACTAAAAAGACAGTTGGCGGGTCTCTTTGTATGTCTTGTCCGGAAAGAGGAGGACTTAATGATTATTCGTTCGCCGGAACCAGAAGTTAAAATTGTTGTGGATAGGGATCCTGTAAAAACATCTTTTGAGGAATGGGCTAGACCCGGGCATTTCTCAAGAACAATAGCTAAGGGCCCCGATACTACCACTTGGATCTGGAACCTACATGCTGATGCTCACGATTTCGATAGTCATACCGGTGATTTGGAGGAGATCTCTCGAAAAATCTTTAGTGCTCATTTCGGTCAACTCTCTATTATCTTTCTTTGGTTGAGTGGCATGTACTTCCACGGTGCCCGTTTTTCCAATTATGAAGCATGGCTAAGCGATCCTACTCACATTGGACCCAGTGCTCAGGTAGTTTGGCCAATAGTAGGGCAAGAAATTTTGAATGGCGATGTAGGTGGGGGTTTCCGAGGAATCCAAATAACCTCCGGTTTTTTTCAGATTTGGCGAGCATCTGGAATAACTAGTGAGTTACAACTCTATTGTACCGCAATCGGTGCATTGATTTTTGCATCGTTAATGCTTTTTGCTGGTTGGTTCCATTATCACAAAGCCGCTCCCAAATTGGCCTGGTTCCAAGATGTAGAATCCATGTTGAATCACCACTTAGCGGGGTTATTAGGACTTGGGTCTCTTTCTTGGGCGGGACACCAAATCCATGTATCTTTACCGATTAACCAATTTCTTGACGCTGGGGTTGATCCTAAAGAGATACCACTTCCTCATGAATTTATCTTGAATCGTGACCTTTTGGCTCAACTTTATCCTAGTTTTGCCGAAGGAGCAACCCCCTTTTTCACCTTGAATTGGTCCAAATACGCAGAATTTCTTACTTTTCGCGGAGGACTAGATCCAATAACCGGCGGCCTATGGTTGAGCGATATTGCGCACCATCATTTAGCTATTGCTATTCTTTTCCTGATCGCTGGTCATATGTATAGGACCAACTGGGGTATTGGTCATGGACTTAAAGATATTTTGGAGGCTCATAAAGGCCCATTTACGGGACAAGGCCATAAGGGTCTCTATGAAATCCTAACAACGTCATGGCATGCTCAATTATCTCTTAACCTAGCTATGCTAGGCTCTACAACTATTGTTGTAGCTCATCATATGTACTCTATGCCCCCCTATCCATACCTAGCTACTGACTATGGTACACAACTTTCCTTGTTCACACACCACATGTGGATTGGCGGATTTCTAATAGTTGGTGCTGCTGCACATGCAGCCATTTTTATGGTAAGAGACTATGATCCAACTACTCGATACAACGATCTATTAGATCGCG